TTAAGTATCGAAGAAGATGAAAATTTAAGTATCGAAGAAGGTGAAAATCTGAGTATCGAAGAAGATGAAAATTTAAGTATCGAAGAAGGTGAAAATCTGAGTATCGAAGAAGGTGAAAATCTGAGTATCGAAGAAGGTGAAAATTTGAGTATCAAAACTAGTAGCAGTTCTTTCAATAGAAGAGAAATATATAAGAATTTTGATAGAAATACAAAGTTATGGGTTCAATGCGAGAATTGTTATGAAACAAATTATAAAAAATTTTTTAGGTCAAAAATGAATATTTGTGAACACTGTGGATATCATTTGAACATGAGTAGTTCAGATAGAATCGAACTTTTTATTGATCCTGGCACTTGGGAGCCTATGGATAAAGATATGGTCTCTATAGACCCCATTGAAATTCATTCAGAGGAGGAACCTTATAGAGATCGCATCTATTTTTATCAAAGAAAAACGGGTTTAACTGACGCTGTTCAAACGGGCATAGGTCGACTAAATAGTATTCCTATAGCAATTGGAATTATGGATTTTCAGTTTATGGGAGGTAGTATGGGATCTGTAGTAGGTGAGAAAATTACCCGTTTGATCGAGTATGCTACTAATCGATCTCTGCCTGTCATTATTGTGTGTGCTTCTGGAGGAGCACGCATGCAAGAAGGAAGTTTGAGCTTGATGCAAATGGCTAAAATATCTTCTGCTTCATATGATTATCAATCAAAGAAAAAGTTATTCTATGTATCAATCCTTACATCTCCTACAACTGGCGGAGTTACAGCAAGTTTTGGTATGTTGGGAGATATAATTATTGCTGAACCTAATGCCCACATTGCGTTTGCGGGGAAAAGAGTAATTGAACAAACATTGAAAAAGACAGTACCCGACGGTTCACAAGCGGCTGAGTATTCATTCCATAAGGGCTTATTCGACCCAATCGTACCACGTAATCCTTTAAAAGGTGTTCTGAATGAGTTATTTCAGCTACATGGTTTCCTTCCCTTGAATCAAGGTTAAAAAAAAAATATTTTTAAAAAGGAAGTATAGCACTAGGTTCAGTTATTTTTCTTTGTAGCGAATAAGCATTTAGTTTATTGTAATCAAAAAAACAAAACGAAGAATATGGGTTTTTATTTGGGAACATCAATTATAAGTGTAGTAAGAGTCAGAAGTTTTGGATAATTACTCCGAATCCATTTTTTATTCTACCTCTCTTCCTGATTAGGAATAAGCGTCCCTCTATTGACAAGAGAAAAGAGAGTTTTTTTCTCCTTCTCCTTCCGAAAAATACGGGAAATAAAAAAAAAATTTTTAAATAAAAATCAATAATAAATCTCAAATCAAATAGAAATTTAAGAATATATAATCAAACTATTTACCGAGAACCCCCCCTTTTTTTTACTAGGAATCCCTGTTTGTTGGATAAGATTGGTAAAAGTCGCGAACTCATAAGAAATTATTTTTTATCTTTTCTTTCAAAAAAGGTGTTTTGAAAGAAAAGATAAAAAGAAGATAAGGATGAAGGATGGGAGAAGAAGAATACAATTTCTACATTCCCTATTCCTTGCACTTCTTTATTATTAAGTACTTCATATTTTATCTAATAGATAGACTTATTATAAGATATCTTTATAATTAGAATAGGTACAAATATGAAATCGAGGTACCCATTCTATGATAAATTTGAACTTTCCCTCTATTTTTGTTCCTTTAGTGGGCCTAGTCTTTCCGGCAATTGCAATGGCTTCTTTATCTCTTTATGTCCAAAGAAATAAGATTGTCTAAATACGATGGAACCAAATCTCGTCAAAACACCGGATCATCATACAGATACTTTTTTTAATGTAATATGGCAGGATATAAAATTTGTGGCCTTTCCGAAAACAAACGGAAGAGTTGTTATGTATGCGGATGTATAATATACGCATTAATGCATATATATGCGGTTATAGCTTAATAAATGAACTAATGAAATTCAAATGATCAGCAAATCTTTTTTGAAAATCATTGAAATATAAACTCAATTTAATTAACCAATTATTCCTAATGGTTCACCGCTAGTTGATGAAAGTTACTTTGGGATCAAGCAAGAAAAGTGAAGTCAAATCCATTTGAGTTATTCTCTCAATTCCAATCGAATGCAACTGGATCTAGTATAGTATGAACTGGCGATCAGAACATATATGGATAGAACTTATACCGGGGTCTCAAAAAACAAGTAATTTTTGCTGGGCCTTTATCCTTTTTTTAGGTTCACTAGGATTCTTAGTGGTTGGAATTTCCAGTTATCTTGGTAGAAATCTTCTATCCATATTTTCGTCTCAGCAAATTCTTTTTTTCCCACAAGGGATCGTGATGTCTTTCTATGGGATCGCAGGTCTATTCATTAGTTCTTATTTGTGGTGCACAATTTCGTGGAATGTAGGTAGTGGTTATGACCGATTCGATAGAAAAGAAGGGATAATGTGCCTTTTTCGTTGGGGATTTCCTGGAATAAATCGTCGCATCTTTCTTCGTTTCTTTCTGAAAGATATCCAATCAATCAGAATGGAGACGAGAGAGGGTCTTTTTCCTCGTCGTGTCCTTTATATGGAAATCAGGGAACAGGGAGCCATTCCCTTGACTCGTACTGATGAGAATTTGACTACACGAGAAATTGAACAAAAAGCTGCCGAATTGGCCTATTTCTTGCGCGTACCAATTGAAGTATTTTGAAATTAACTGAGAATAAATCTCAGCATGAGAAAAGGAACTTACTAATTATCAGTTTAAGACAACTGAAGCTTATTAAAAATGTTTATTCCAGCAAAAGATGCTATATTCTATTTACTCGTTCCGTTGAGGCAGCAGCCCATGTATATTATACATCTCAAAACAGGAGGACATATATGGAACAATTTTAATAAAATAGAATCTCACTAAGAAAATATCTTAAAAGGATCCCGATAGGGTTCGTCTTGAAATCCAAATAAGAAATTGGTTTTTCGAGTCTTTATCGAAAGGAAGAAATGAAGATGAAATCGGTTCCAATTTGCCTAATTGAGATCTCTGGAATCTGTAAAGAATATTTACTTCTTTTTTTCATTCAAAAAAGACCCTTCTTCTATGTTCTATTCTATATCCAAAGACTTCATTATTATACAAAAACAAAAATAGGAAAAGATCCATAGGTTCGATACTTTGTTCTTGTTAGAGTTATATAGGCTTTTGTTATAGAACTAATGCTTCATTCATATAGAATCAACCAATGAAACAGGTTCATTAACAATTCACATCACAGATAAAGAATGAAAAAAAAGAAAGCATTGGTTTCCCTCCCATATCTTGTGTCTATACTCTTTTTGCCCCGGTGGGTTTCTATATCATTTAATAAATGTCTAGAAACTTGGGTTCTTAGTTGGTGGAATACCAGGCAATCCAAAATCCTTTTGAATGATATTCAAGGGAAAAATGTTCTAGAAAAATTTATGGAATTAGAAGAACTATTTCTTTTGGACGAGATGATAAAGGAGTACTCGGAAACACATATGCAAAGACTTCGTATAGGAATACACAAGGAAACAATACAATTGGTCAAAAGACACAATAAATCTCATTTCCATATAATTTCGCATTTCTCGACAAATCTAATCTGTTTCGCTATTCTAAGTGGTTATTTTGTTCTGGGTAATGAAGAACTTTTCATTATGAATTCTTGGATTAAGGAATTTATCTCTAACTTAAGTGACACAATCAAAGCTTTTTCGATTCTTTTAGTTACTGATTTATGGATCGGATTTCACTCGACCCATGGTTGGGAACTAATGATTGGTTTGATCTACAACGATTTCGGTTTGGCTGAGAATGATCAGATTATATCTGGTCTTGTTTCCACTTTTCCAGTGATTCTAGATACAATTGTGAAATATTTGATCTTCCATTTTTTAAATCGCATATCTCCTTCGCTTGTAGTAATTTATCATTCAATGAATGAATGAATTAAGAATTTATTAGATTTCTTTATATCAATATCAATCAAATCATAATTTTTATTCGTGTATTTATTCGTGTATAAAGTATAAAGAAATCATTTGAAATCTTACTTATTCTTTAGACTTCTACTTTTTCAATTAAAGGTATTCATACTATATTCCACCAGTACAATTCTTTCAGTACAATAAAGAAAATGGCAAACTTGTGGATAGGTAATTCTACTATCTACCTATCGAATTTATTGTAGAAATTCCGGGATCAATGATTGGACCATGCAAAATAGAAAGACTTTTTCTTGGGTAAAAGAACAGATGACTCGATCCGTTTATGTATCGATCATGATATATGTAATAACTCGAGCATCTATTTCAAATGCATATCCCATTTTTGCACAGCAGGGTTATGAAAATCCACGAGAAGCAACTGGGCGAATTGTATGTGCCAATTGCCATTTAGCTAATAAGCCCGTGGATATTGAAGTTCCGCAAGCTGTACTTCCAGATACTGTATTTGAAGCAGTTGTTCGAATTCCTTATGATATGCAACTGAAACAAGTTCTTGCTAATGGTAAAAAGGGAGCTTTGAATGTAGGAGCTGTTCTTATTTTACCCGAGGGCTTCGAATTAGCCCCCCCCGATCGTATTTCTCCCGAAATGAAAGAAAAGATGGGCAATCTTTCTTTTCAGTGTTATCGTCCTAATAAAAGAAATATTCTTGTGATAGGTCCTGTTCCCGGTCAGAAATATAGTGAAATCGTCTTTCCTATTCTTTCCCCCGACCCTGCTACGAAAAAAGACATTCACTTCTTAAAATATCCCATATATGTCGGTGGGAACAGAGGAAGGGGTCAGATTTATCCTGATGGTAGCAAGAGTAATAATACAGTTTATAATGCTACATCAGCTGGTATAGTAAGCAGAATAGTACGTAAAGAAAAGGGGGGGTATGAAATATTCATAGTTGATGCATCAGATGGACGTCAAGTGGTTGATACTATACCTCCAGGACCAGAACTTCTTGTTTCAGAAGGT